AAATATAACCTATAATCAGATCTCCATTATCTAAATGAACTCGGAACATACCATTGGGAAGTGATTCTGTAATTAAACCCTCATGAATACATTTTGGTTCTTTTTGATTCATTTCCTCCTCCTTGGGGTATTAACAAATAGGGGAGGGGCGATATTTGACAACCCGCCCCCCTTTTTTTTTCATAAATAGGAAGTCTCAAATCCAATTCGGATATTACAAAGATTACCATATATAACACAAAATTTCTCCGCCGATTCTTTCTAGTCGAGCCTCTCGGTCTGTCATTATACCTCGAGAAGTAGAAAGAATTACAACCCCCATCCCGCCTAAAATTCTAGGAATTCGTTGATAGTTAGAATAGATTCGTAGACCGGGTCGACTGATCCGTTTTAAATTTAAAACGTTTCTCTTTCTATAAGGCTTTTGCCTATTCCTCCTATGTCGTAGGGTTAAAACCAAAAAAGATTTGCTGTTTTCTCGATGTTTTCTCGCATTTTCGATAAAACCTTCTCGTAAAAGTATTTTAACAATATTTTCAGTGATATTGGTAGATGCTATTCGAACCACTCTTTTTCTATCCATATCAGCATTTCTTATAGAGGTTATTATGTCAGCAATAGTATCCCTACCCATAATGAATTAATTTTTTTTCCTCAAAATTTGGATATAATCAACATGTTTTTCTTGTTTTTTTTTTTTGATAAATATGAATGATTAAAGGTATATGCGTGAGACACAATCTACTAATGAATCCGAATCTATTTCTGAATCTATTTCTTTCAAATACCCTACTATAACCATATCGTGGTCTCGTTTTATAATACCTCGGGAGCTAATGAAACTATTTTAGTAAAATTTAACTGTCTCAACTCCCCGGCAATCGCACCAAAAACCCGAGTTCCCTTTGGATTTCCTTCTTGATCAATGAGGACTGCAGCATTGTCATCATATCGTATTATCATACCGCTGTCACGTTTGAGTTCTTTACAAGTACGTACAATTACAGCTCTGACCACTTCTGATCTTTCTAGGGGCATCTTTGGCACTGCTTCTTTAATCACAGCAACAATAACGTCACCGATATGAGCATATCGGCGATTGCTAGCTCCTATGATTCGAATACACATCAATTCTCGAGCCCCGCTGTTATCTGCTACATTCAAATAGGTCTGAGGTTGAATCATATCATTTTTTTTTTTGAATCTGTTCTTTCAAGGCAAAAGGCGAAGAAAAAAAAGAAATATTGTTTGTCCAAAAAAGGAAATCTGCACTTGCTATTTTTTTTTGAATCCCCAAGACAGCTATTCGCCTATTTCCTTTCAGTCTATTTTTCCTTTTAGTCTATTCTTCATTTTTATCCCGAAATAATGAATTGAGCCCGTATAGGCATTTTGGACGCTGCTATTGAAATAGCCTTTCTGGCTATATTTTCTGTTACTCCACCCATTTCATAAAGTATGCGGCCCGGTTTAACAACAGCTACCCAATATTCGGGGGATCCTTTCCCCGAGCCCATACGTGTTTCTGCGGATCTTACTGTAACCGGTTTGTCTGGAAATATACGTACCCATATTTTTCCACCACGACGTGCATTTCGTGTCATTGCTCGTCGACCTGCTTCTATTTGTCTCGATGTGATCCAAGTGGGTTCAAGTGCCTGAAGAGCATATTTACCGAAACAAATGTGATTACCTCGATAAGATATTCCCTTCATTCTTCCTCTATGTTGTTTACGGAATCTAGTTCTTTTAGGGTTATAGTTGATGGTCGGTTCTGAATTCCATCTCTACTACAGAACTGGACGTGAGAGTTTCTTCTCATCCAGCTCCTCGCGAATAGAATAGAAAGGATTCACAAATCTTTCATTTCAATTAAGATATACCTTGAATTTAAGATATACATGTATTTAATGAGTAATACGGCGAATCGTGTATTTTACCTAATCTAGATCAAATCTATTAGTCATTTGTATATCTTGTTTGTATAGATAACTAAACATATTAATAATTATTTCTAAATTTTTTTATTTATAGATAATATTGTATTACTTTTTATATTAGAATGTTATAATGACTCTTTACTTTGTTTTGCCCCTTATCCTATTTGATTGACCCAAATTTTGCAAATCAACAAAATCCAGTTTTCGCGGGCGAATATTGACTCTTTCAATCGCTATTTCATTTGTAGGGTTAGCTTATGACTTTTCCGAATAGGTGAATCGGTCTCTGGTTCGTTTCGCCATCCCGATCAATGAATCATTCGAATTCGTTTTCAATAGAATCTTTTGGATTCACAGGTTCCATCGTTCCCATCGCTTCTTTCTTAATGGTTAGGTCTTAATTAATTCTACAATGGAGCTCATAATGAAATTTGTTCTTGAGTCAACTCTCTCAGTCTTTATTGGCCTGAAGCTCTTGATTTTTTTTTCGATAAGCCGATTCATTTCATTATAGATGAATCAGTATTGATGCTTTATTACATTGCCTTTTATGAGATGACTCATAGACCTTACATATTATTTATATTGGAATTATATATCATTGATAGTCTTTTTATCTCTTTCTCTCACCCTTCCCTTTATCCACACCCTTCTTCTCTATTTCGCTTTACAACTTAGAATCAAATTGATTTTGATTTTGTTTATGCGAAAAAATGAATCAGTTGCTACAATCATATGACCAATATATCATATCTTGACTGGCTCTTTGGATCCAGATAATGTGAAGTGATGAGTTGGTTATTAGTTCTATAGTTATTAGTTTAGACTAAAGTAAGGGGTTGGTCTTTTTTTCACCCTAATCCTAAAAAACCCAACGAGTCACACACTAAGCATAGCAATTATATCAAATCATCAATTGAATTTTTATTCAACCCTATAGAATTTAGAAGAATTAAGAATGAGAATTGTTCGTTTTGGTTTTGATTGAACAGAAAAAGAAGGAAGGAACTTGTTTTGTTCCAGCGATGGATAGAAGAGAAAGGTAGGGAAAGGTTTATTATTCCCCGTCTATAAATATCCAAATTTTGATGCCTAATACCCCATGGATAGTTCGAACTGTATAGGAGCAATAATCAATTTTAGCTCGAATGGTTTGTAAAGGAACCCTACCTTCTCTGATCCATACCACACGTGCAATATCTTTTCCATTGATACGCCCTGCTATTTGTACTTGAATTCCTTTTGTACCTTCTTTTTCAGTTAATTCAATAACCTTTTTCATTGCTTTGCGAACGGAAACTCTATTCTTTAATTGGTTGGCTATAAATTCTGCCAGAATATTAGGGTTTCCATAAGGTTTTTCAATTTCTGTGATAGCAATGTTAAGTTTTCGGTTCACCCAATGAAATTCTTTTTGTAGATTCATCTGTAATTCTTCTTGTAAATTCCTCTTTAATTTTTCAATTTCTCGCGTCTGGCTTTTTATTAATAACTTTGAGAATCCCATATAGATTATGACCTGTATCAGATCGATACTTTTTTGAATCTCTATACGTCCAATTCCCTCGACGCCGGAAGCTATTCTCATATTTTTTTGTATATAATTTTTGATAGAATTTCTTATTTTTTGATCTTCTTGTAGACCTTCAGAATAATTTTTTGGTTGCGCAAACCAAAGGGAATGATGACTTTGAGTTGTACCAAGTCTGAAACCAAGTGGATTTATTTTTTGTCCCATACTCCCCCATTACTATACATATCATGATACGTCACATCTGTATACTTATTTTTCCATTTAGGTTTTTTTGACCATTCAAGAAAGTTTTTCCTTACATATTCAGGTAAGGACATATCTTTCACTATAATAGTTATATGGCAGGTAGGTCTTTTTATCGGATAACTACGTCCTCGAGCTCGAGGTTTTAATTTCTTCACGGCAGTACCCTCGTTGACTTCAGCTTTACTAATGATTAAATTTGCTTCATTGGAACCCAGAATGTAACTAGCATTTGCTGCTGCAGAATAAACCAATTTAAAAATTGGATAACATGCTCGATAAGGCATGAGTTCTAGTATCATAAGTGTTTCTTCGTAGGAACGTCCACGAATTTGATCAATTACTCTTCGCGCTTTGTGAGCAGACATAGCTATATGTTGACCTAAAGCATATACGTCTGTTTGTTTCTTCTCGAACATAAAGTTTGCCTCCTACTAATGAATGATAAGCATGTAGATAGATATATCTAATCTATTTTTATTAATCTAAATTTTTATTAACATTTCTTAACGACGCGATCTATTATCGCTTTTCGCGTGTCCTCGGAAATTTAAAGTAGGTGCAAACTCTCCCAATTTGTGGCCTACCATACGATCTGTGATATAAATAGGCAGATGCTCCTTTCCATTATGGATAGCAATAGTATGACCGACCATTGTGGGTATAATGGTAGATGCCCGGGACCAAGTTATTATTATTTCTTTTTCTTCTTTTGTGTTAAGCTTGTCCATTTTTCTTAGTAAATGATTTGCTACAAAAGGATTTTTTTTGAATGAATGTGTCACAACTTACTCCTATATTTTTTTCTTTTGTAAAGACGAAGAAAGAAATAGAATTTTCTCTCCTATTTATTACGGCGACGAAGAATCAAATTATCACTATATTTATTCCGTTTTCGACTTCTTTTTCCAAGTGCAGGATAACCCCAAGGGGTTGTGGGTTTTTTTCTACCAATTGGGGCCCTCCCTTCCCCACCCCCGTGGGGATGGTCTACAGGGTTCATAACTACTCCCCTTACTACAGGACGCTTACCTAGCCAACGCTTAGATCCGGCTCTACCCAAACTTTTCTGGTTCGCCCTAACATTCCCCACTTGTCCGACTGTTGCTGAGCAGTTTTTGGATATCAAACGGACCTCCCCAGAAGGTAATTTTAATGTGGCCGATTTCCCCTCTTTTGAAATCAGTTTTGCTACAGCACCCGCTGCTCTAGCTAATTGTCCACCCTTTCCAAGTGTCATTTCTATGTTATGTATGGCCGTGCCTAAGGGCATATCGGTTGAA